GATGATCAATGAATTCTGTTGAATTATTTATCTACACGTGTTAAAATCCTAGCAAGAATCTAATCTATTTTAGAAAGATTTTCTATATATATTTGGACTGGAATTGACCAAGATTCAATACTAATAATATTCCTTATTAGTGTCGAATAGAAATCTAAATGGGGCGTGGCCAAGTGGTAAGGCAACGGGTTTTGGTCCCGCTATTCGGAGGTTCGAATCCTTCCGTCCCAGGGCATATCCCTTCTATCGGAGTAAAGGTTGCTTTTGTAAATAACGTTCTGTTTAAAGGAAGTTAGTTACTTAGAAAAACCTTCCGTCTTCTATCTATTTGAATTTTCAATGATCCGAATCGCAATAAGAAAAAACCTATCTTCCCGATTTATTATTCCCTATCCATTAAACTTAAAAGAGGTAGCCCAATTTTTTGGATCTCTGAATTCTAAACAAGAGGGGGTTATTACATTCAGGAATTAAGTCTCTTAAGATAGGTAAAATAAAAAATGAGGGGGGCGGGCTTAATCTGGACTTGTTTGTCTTTGTCTCTAGACAGCCCGCCCCCTTCCGTAAAAAGTAGACTTTTTATTTCTGATTCAACATTCCCAGAGAATTCGGGGGGGGGGGTAGATAGGTCTTAATCCGCAACCGTAGGTATTCATTTAAATATATGTGTCTGTCCGAATCTCATTAACAATGAATCAACTTACATACGTATTTTCTTTGAACTTTTTAGGTATTTTGTGTTTGGCTCTTTTGGCTCTAATGAATAATTGTAAATCTATGGAACGATTGAGATGGGGGTAATTCATCTATTTTATTCACTTTATGCCCAGATTGCAGAAAGATTACTCAATTTCAGGTAAAAAAATACATATAAAATGAGGAATAACTTAATATGTATGTAGTGTTATAATTCGATTTCGTTCTATTTCAGTGACAGCAGTCTTTCGTTTTTGTGAAAAAGAATTAAAATGTTAAATATTGAAATATTTAACGATGAAGTCTTTACTGTAAAACTTTATTCAAATTATGATGTTGAAATAGGAAATCGATTAGAAAAGGGTTTTAATGATTCCTTATGAGTTGAATCTTTGGTATTCAAAGAAGTGGGAGATGGGTCAGTCTCTCCTATTGAGTCATTTGAAGATGCAGAGTAAAAAAAATTCATTTATTTGTGTTATTTATGTTATTTTTATATTTCTGTTAGTTTGCCTTTTTTTATAAAAAAATGTTACATTCATATAATAAAAGGTGGGGTCTTGCTAAGATTTCTTCAAAAAAAAAGATTTCCCATCTACGTTCTACGTAGAGAAGAAAAAAGTATAGATTAATATGTCTATGTACCGACTGAACCAATGACTATTCATGATTCCATAATTGAATCAATTCCATACTGGTTCCAAATTAGAGGAGTGTTATGGTAAAACTTCGTTTGAAACGATGTGGTAGAAAGCAACGTGCGACTTGAAGGACACGATCCGATGTGGATTCTTATTCTTACATCCGCCATTTTCTATTTTATATAGGAATAAAGGTGCTCTTGGCTCGACATCGTTTGTTCTGTTCCGCTAGAACCCCTCTTTTTGGGGGTTGTAAAGGAAATAGTACATGATGAAGCTCGAGTAGAAACTATTGATTCATAGGAGCAAGGATCTAGGGTTAATGCCAATAAAGCGGAACAACTTCGTAAGTATATCATCAATATAGAAATTGAAAGGGTCCGATTCGGGCAAGTTTTCAATTCAAAAGGAAAATTTGTTGGAATTGAAAAAACTTTTTCGATTCAAAGTGTATCACGCGGGAATCAACCGCTCGTATGTATCTTTGATACAAAGAAATCACAAAAGGGGTATGTTGCTGCCATTTTGGAAGGATTAAGAAGGCACCGAAGTAATGTCTAAACCCAATGATTTAAAACAAAGAAAAAGGATCCCAGAACAAGGAAACGCCATTTCAATTGTCTCAATAACTAGATCAGAATAAAGAATCCAAATAGATTGTATTTTATTTTAAACGAGACAAACAGGGGGGGTTAAAGACCATTCAATAAATGAAAAAATTGCCTAAAGATTTTATTTTCTTTTCAGCTATTATCCAACTTGAGTTATGAGTACAAATGATTTTTTCTTTTTTTCAGGAAGGACGAAAAGAAAAAGGAGGTAAATTCTAGTCTACTTTATTTTATCAACTCTTTTGCCATTCATTAGAATTCTATAGAATTCTATACATAGACAAAACCTCGAATCATTTTTTCTCGAGCCGTACGAGGAGAAAACTTCCTATACGTTTCTAGGGGGGGTCTTGTTCATTTACTTACATCTATCCCAATGAGCCGTCTATCGAATTGTTGCAATTGATGTTCGATCCCGAAGAGAAGGAAGAGATCTTCGGAAAGTGGGTTTTTATGATCCGATAAAGAATCAAAGTTATTTAAACGTTCCTGCTATTCTATATTTCCTTGAAAAAGGGGCTCAGCCTACAGGAACTGTTCGGGATATTTTAAAGAAGGCGGAGGTTTTTAAGTAATTTTGCTCCAATTAAATAAACGAAATAAAATTAAGGAAATAAAAGGGGGTTGTGATTCGTATATAATTTTGTATAACTTTTCTATACTATGTTTTTTTATTTCCCCCTTTTTGGGACTCTATTCTATTTATCATTATCACTGCTTCCATAGAATTACATGTGACAAAACCTTAGGGGGTTGATCCTATAAATAGAAAATTCCGACATTTTCTTCAATCGGGCGGTTTTCCTCGGAACTCTACTAACAAGTAATAAACAAGGAATCCATTTTGTTTATTCTACTTATTATTTTATTGATTGAATACGATATTTTTTCTACTTCTTCCTTATTTATTCCCCCATCTAAACTTTTTTGCATCTATGTAGTGCCAATCCAACACAAGTTTTTTCTTGAAATTGAAATTTTTCCGCTGTATTCTTTTCTCAACATTTATATTGACAACAGTGTATCGAACAAATATAATTCGTCGTCATAAGCGGATCGATTTCTTTCTGTCCGATAGCGCAGGTTTTTTTTACCTTACATCATTCAAATGAGAGGTTCGTTGGATTCGCTTTGATACAAAAAGGATTTTTTGATTGAAAGGTCGATAACATAAGAGGTGGTCTATAAATTTTGATATTTCTCTATCTTTTTCTTTTTTTTTATCAGAGAATTTCTTGTATTTTCGTCTCATCCATTCATTTTGATGTTCCGAATCAATTTCAAAAATCTTTTTTTTTTTTAGATTTTTTCTTTCTTAGTTCAACGGTTTGATTGCCTTGTCTAATCTTTTTTTTTGATTCTGATTGTATCTACATACTCTTTTTATTCGATTCGGGTTGCTAACTCAACGGTAGAGTACTCGGCTTTTAAGTGCGGCTAGGATCTTTTACACATTTGGATGAAGCGAAGGATTCGTCCATACCATTGGTAAAGTTTGGAAGACCACGACTGATCCTGAAAGGGAATGAATGGAAAAAATAGCATGTCGTATCAACGAGGAGTTCTGATAATATGTTATTCTTTCCGAATCGGTACAAACCCTTTTTTTTTTTTGAAACGGAGCAAAATGAATTCAATTTCAAGTTGGGTCGAATGAATAAATGGATAGAGATAGAGTTCTATGGCTTCAATTAATTGATTAGAGGGAAAAAGCAACGAGCTTCTGTTCTTTATTTGAATGATTACCCGATCTAATTAGACGTTAAAAATATATTAGTGCCTGATACGGGACGGGCTTCTCCCATGAGTGGATTCTTTATTTTTTTAATGAATCCTAACTATTGACATTTTCCATTATGGAATGGAAACGGGTGTGTAGAAGAAACAGTATATTGATAAAAAAATTCCAAAATCAAAAGAGCGATTGGGTTGAAAAAAGAAAGGATTTTTAACCGTCTTGTTATTCTATAACGAACATAAACCAATTAATTTAAATGGAAAAGAGAGGATAGAGAATCTGTTGATAAGTTTACCTATACCCGAGGTATCTATTCGTTTTTTACTTTTGACTATAAAATGCCTTGTTTTGGCTGTATCGCACTATGTATCATTTGATAACCCCCCAAATCTTCTATCCTTAGTTCAACTAGAATTTCAAATGGAGGAATTCCAAAAATATTTAGAGCTAAATAGATCTCAACAACACTACTTCTTATATCCACTTATCTTTCAGGAGTATATTTATGCACTTGCTCATGATCATGGTTTAAATAGATCGATTTTGTTAGAAAATGTGGGGTATGACAATAAATCCAGCTTACGAATTGTGAAACGTTTAATTTCTCAAATGTATCAGTATCAACAGAATCCTTTGATTCTTTCTGCTAATGATTCTAACCAAAATATATTTTTGGGGCGCAACAAGAATTTGTATTCTCAAATAATATCCGAGGGCTTTGCAGTCATTGTGGAAATTCCGTTTTTCTTACGATTAATATCTTCCCTAGAAAGGAAAGGGATAGTCAAATCTCATAATTTACGATCAATTCATTCAATATTTCCTTTTTTAGAGGACAAATTTTCACATTTAATTTATGTGTTAGAGATACTAATACCCTACCCAGTCCATCTGGAAATCTTGGTTCAAACTCTTCGCTACTGGGTAGAAGATGCTTCTTCTTTGCATTTATTACGATTCTTTCTTCACGAGTGTCGTAATTTGAATACTCCAAATAAAGCCAGTTTTTCTTTTTCAAAAAGAAATAAAAGATTATTCTTCTTCCTATATAATTCTCATATATGTGAATACGAATCCATCTTCGTCTTTCTCCGTAACCAATCTTCTCATTTACGCTCAACATCTTCTGGAACCCTTCTTGAACGAATATATTTCTATGGAAAAATAGAACATCTTGTACAAGTCTTTGCTAAGGCTTTTCAGGACAATCTATGGCTGCCGAAGGATCCTTTCATGCATTATGTTAGGTATAAAGGAAAATCAATTCTTGCTTCAAACGGGAAGCCCCTTTTGATGAAAAAATGGACATATTAC